GAGATATTTAGCCTTAGTTTTTTATCTTCTATCTCCCATCTATCTATTTTCTTTAGTTATTCACTAGAGCAATTATGATCTCGAAATCGATCCGGGGCAAGTGTTCGGATCTATTATGACATATCCGTGAGGCGCTTAACGGACCTTTTTTCTTTTTTAATCTTATAAAACTTTTCTGGGTTTTGAATGGATGCCAATTTATTTTTTGGTAACCTAGTGTATTCATATCGCAATTCGAAGTTCCTAAAGGGAGTTACTTTATGTCTTATGTAGAACATATAACAATTACTCTATTCCAGCGGAACAGTCATCAGTCATTTCTAAGAGACGCCCTAGTAGTTTTATTTAGTCATTTGAAGGTCCTTTTAATAGCCGAAAAGAAAAATCTATTCTATATTTTATCTGAATATCGTTTATCCCTACGAAATACCAGATGAAAGAGAACGATTTTAGAAGGGATATAATGAAATTTTGTGATTGGTTCTTCCTAGAGTAAAGGATCCTTTTATTTGACTGATAGATAGAACAAACAATTAACTATATTTAATTATAACAAATATAAAAAATTAGAAACTTAAACTAAATAATACTAAATAATATATAGTAATTAAAGTAATTAATAATTTAGAATAAACTAAATTAGAATAAACTAAAAAAGTGTTCTTATTCGAAACGCCTTGTGATCTTCAACCAATTCTGCGCTTCAATATAATTACCCGGAGTAAGCGCTAGAGCTTGTTTCCAATATTCGGCAGCTTGATCAAACCAAGCCTCCGCAATTTCAGAATCTCCGTGTCGAATGGCCTGTTCTCCCCGGTCGGAATAGGGGGGTAAATTCCTTCCCTTAGAACCGTACTTGAGAGTTTCCGACCTCATACGGCTCAGCGGTCAAGTTCTTTTGGTGTCCTTTTTTTTTTTAATATACCATTGAGATTTCTCATGGATCTATCCCATTTTTTCTCTCGCGTTAACCAAAAGAAAAAGAGGTTATGAGTTTAAAACTTGAATTTTGCTTACTAATTTAATCAGTTTTATCTTTTTTCCCACCTTCATAAAGCAGAGACTTTTCCACTATCAACTATCATTAGAGTTTTCTAATAAAGGTAACTATCTCGGTTTAATTTTAATATATAAATTATTATATTTATTTATAGAATCCTTGAAAAAGATTTTCCTTTACAATTACTTTATAAGAAGGAAAAGGCTTACTATCTTTGGGATCTGATCCTACACCGCTGCTCAATACCTTAGGGGATCAACTCTATTACATAAGTTGATTCCTAACTTTTATTTCATATCATGACATAAATAAGCAGTTCTTATTGTATCGGACAAAAACCTATCGAATTGATCTTTACGGTGCTTCCTCTATCAATTAGATCCTTTATCCATCGAATAAAGTATTGAGGCATACCTATTTCTTCATATTCATAACTTAAAATTTTATGAAGTTTATTTCTTTGCTACAGCTGATAAAAATCGTTGTTTTGGACGATACATATGTAGAAAGCCTATTTTTTTTCTAGTATTTATTAAGAAATTTGCTCTTTTTTTACTTTTTTATTTCTATAGTGGAGATAGTCGCACGTAATGACAGATCACGGCCATATTATTAAAGGCTTGTGGTAAGAATGGGTTTCGCTCTAGTGCACGAAAATAATATTCCAAAGCTTTCGTATGTTCTCCGTTTCTTGTGTGGATAAGTCCTATGTTGTAGAGTATATAACTTCGATCATAGGGATCAATTTCTAGTCGCATAGCTTCATAATAATTCTGTAAAGCTTCTGCATAATTTCCTTCGGATTGAGCCGACATCCGTTACGGTCGTGATTCGATTCAAAAAATCTCCGTTTCAGAACCGTACATGAGATTTTCATCTCATACGGCTCCTCCTTTATGTACATAATGAGACTGATACATGGAATAAAAAAAGATTAAAAAATTCTCATTATAAACTGAGTGGGGCTGGTGTTTTTACAAGAAATCTCTAACCAACCCTCTTGTAAAAGATCTTTACTTAACATCAAGTATGTTGGTACTAGATAAAAAACGGGTGACTCCAACAATTTCTTTGTCTTAAACGCCCCTTAATTTTCAGGAATTAGTCACTTCAACAGTCTTCGATGGTTATACGGGTATCCAAAGCACGAACGAGATGGATGTTTGTTGTCCCAACCATTCTTGTTAGTCCTGATCCTGATAAGGAAAAGGGATAATTTATAACAAAGTTTTCGTGTTGTTGATTCCGAGGAGTAGTGCCTTTTCCTCTATGCCTCCTATTGGTACTAGTGGAGTAGGTTTGACCTAACACAACCATAGGGGTGTAGTGTAACCTTTCGCTCAATACTCTATAATCGACACGACAATTGAAGCATTTGAGGTTGCATTAATCGGGGATACACGACAGAAGGGTTTGTTTTATTTACAAACTTCACCTTCAACAAGCGTAGATTTATTTCAATAATTTTTTTCTTTATATCCCGAATAATAATGCGCCTTTCTCCTAAGAATACTAAGAGCGGTAAAAAATATAAATAACTAAATAAAAAAGAAAATAATCAAATCGCACCATCTCTGTAATAAGCGAATGCCTCTTTCTCGCCCGAAGTTGTCGGAATTATTCGTAATAAGATATTGGCTACAATTGAAAAGGTCTTATCAATAAAATTTCCATTTATTCGAGATCTAGACATAGGCAGAAATTCATTCTATAATTTCTTTTAATAACCTTCGTGGGAAAATAATCCCACAACCAACAGAATTTTACAGTACGAAATAACATAAAAACAGACTCATTAAAATTAAACTTCTACTCAAATTGTTTATTTTTTACAGGAATCGATAAAAACTAATAAATATTTGAAGGCGGTTAGATTTCATCCAAATGTAAATCTAGTAGTATTAAGAATATAGGAAAATATTCCGATTTCATCAAAGTTGAAGAATCAACGAATTTATCCTAATCTGTAGGATAATTCGAGACGTTTTGATTAAATTATGATTTTGAGAAAAAGGATAAAAAAATCGCTCTATGATGGATGAAAATAGAATAACCGTCCGTTTTGTGTTGTGTATATAACGGGTATACGCTATACAATCAAATATAAAACTTCCGAGAGGTGTTTCATGAAGTTGGAATAAATCTATGGGATAAGGGGTTCTTGTTGAAAGATCTAAAATAGGAAAGAAATTTTATAATTTTTATGAAAATAGAATAATAGTCTAAACTAAATAGAATCATGATCTAAGGGTAGCCATTAAAGATAGTCTAAAAAAATAGATCAATCGGTGAGAGTTGTTCCAATTAAGTGATTTAATCCGGTATAAAGATTCGAAAAAAAAAAAATAGGGAGTGCCATCTTCGTAAACATGAATAGATACCCTTATTTATTGTTTTTAACAGTTTGTCCCAGAAAATTATCTTTATCCCCCAGCCTCGCGTAAGGGTTTGGCAAAGTTTTTCTATTTTTATAGTTAAAATAGCGTGTACGCACTTATCCAAAAATCTAATATGAATCACTATTCACTCGGTTTATGAAACTTTATCATTATGTAGGAGAGATGGCCGAGTGGTTCAAGGCGTAGCATTGGAACTGCTATGTAGGCTTTTGTTTACCGGGGGTTCGAATCCCTCTCTTTCCGTACCCTCCACTTAATTCACCAATGTTATTGACCACAATATAATATATCATAACAATGGACAACATTATTCCAACAGTTAGGACTTTCGTTGATATGTTTTCGCTATTCCTAATCCCAATTTCTGTGGTATGTAAAATACTAGAAAGAATGGACAAGGAATGAAGATCTCCCTATCAATCTATGATACACGAATGGGAAAAAAATACCCAGATAAACTCCCTTACCTCGAGTCTCTTTATATGGGGTGAAAGGGAGGGCAAAATTGTCCTAATCCTTCTTTTTTTAGTTAGGTTTAAGTCTGACGAGAATAATATTCTACAACTAGCAATTCATTTATTTTCAAACCGACCCATTTACTATCTAGTATTTGATTGACCGATCCTTTATATTGGAATGGGTGAAGACTCAAATGTTTTGGCAATTCCTCACGGGAGGATGAATCAAGATAATTTTGAACCAAAGACTTAGATTTTTGTTCATCTCTCACTGTAATAATATCTCGGGGTTTGCATCGATAACTTGGTATATCTACTATATCACCATTAACTAAAATATGTCTATGGTTAACCAATTGGCGGGCTTGAGGCATAGTCGAAGCCATACCTAATCGAAAAAGGATGTTATCCAATCGCATTTCAAGTAATTGTAGTAAAACTTGACCTGTTGACCCCTTTGCTTTTCCGGCAATATGAACGTATTTAAGTAATTGTTGTTCTGTAAGACCATAATGAAAGCGCAATTTTTGTTTTTCTTCTAAACGAATACGATATTGAGATTTTTTTCCGGGGCGTAATTGGTTTCTAAGATCGTTTCCGGCTATAGGCTTTTTAGTAGTTAGTCCCGGTAAAGCCCCCAGACGACGTATTTTTTTGAAACGAGGCCCTCTGTAACGCGACATAAAGACTCCTTATGAAGTTGCATAAACCTAAATGAAATTAAACTAAACTAAATGATAAATAAAATAGAAAAATAAAAAATAGAATATAAATTTGAAATTAAATAATAAATGAATCGAAATTAATTGAAGTATTGTACTACAAAGAAGAATTCGAAAGAATAATTAGATGAATTGTATCAATATCCCGGCCTTAATATATTATATATAATTTATAGTATAGTATAAATTTAAAATCTTAAATAATTAATATAAAACTATTAAATACTAAAAAATATTAAATAATATAATAAAATATTAAGAATATAAAAAAGAATTTAAGGGTTCTTTTCTTAATTGGTCTATATAGATCAAACCCCTCCAATTTTTTTTTTAATAATTGGAAGTTCTTATGAGATAATAGATGGGAGCCCTTTGGGAAAAGGGGAAGAAGCCTTTTCAATTTCTTTGATTTCACATTATCAACTATGGAAAAAATAAAAATCAAACATATGGAGAAAAGCCAGCTATCGGAGTCGAACCGATGACCATCGCATTACAAATGCGATGCTCTAACCTCTGAGCTAAGCGGGCTCGCAGAACATAAATTCTACACACATAGGAATTTAGTAAACTACTGGAATCTTAGCTATTAACTGTTCATTCTTAACTCTTCTAATATGAATATATTTTATATATATAGAATTTCAAATAAATATTGGATATTTGAATATTAGAGAACATATTAATTAATATATTAATATAGCAATATATAATATATAATTTCGATCTATTTATCATACCAAATATATGATTATCAATAATCAATATCTTTATTATCTTAATTAGTTAATTAGATAGTAAGATTTTTTTTGAATTCAAAATTCTTTTTTTTTACTATTCTATTTTATAAATCTAAATTATATTTCTTTTAGTAATAAAATTTAATTTTTTATTACTATTAAAATAAACTATTAATTTGATTACTTATTACATAATTGACATAAACTAATTTATATTTAATAATATAATTAAATTAGCAAGTAAATTACTAGAACCTTCTTTCTAATTTAATTAGAATATTATTCTATAAGATTCTATATATACTAATGTATAATTTGTATAATTAATGTATAATATAATTAATACATATTAGATACATTATAATATTAATATTTGAAATAATTTCATTTTTATTTTTTTTTTTTTTATAAAATTATAAAATAAAAAAGGAATTATTAGTTATAGCCATTAGATTCGTTATGGCTATTAAATTGTTTAATTAAATATTTAATATTTAGTAAATTTCCTTTTAGTTATTTTTAGTTCGGAAAGATAAGAGCTAAGACGAAAACAAAAGAATCGACCGTTCAAGTATTCAAAATTGCACGCTAAAAACTATATAAATATGGGAAAATAAAATATATTATATATATAATAATAAAATATATATATAATAATTAAAATTATAATTATAATATAGGCGTCATAATAATATATATTTATATTATTTATATTATATTATTAATATAGTAGTAATAAGTATACTATATATAGTATATATGTGATATGTATCGATCAATATTGTATATTGAATTAATAAATTCAATAGGCCCATCATAATAGAAATGAAAGAAAAAGTAAAACGTTATCATAATGAGATCCTAATCACAAAGAAAAAGGGGGATATGGCGAAATTGGTAGACGCTACGGACTTAATTGGATTGAGCCTTGGTATGGAAACCTACCGAGTGATAACTTTCAAATTCAGAGAAACCCTGGAATTAAAAATGGGCAATCCTGAGCCAAATCCGTTTTTCTGAAAACAAACAAGGGTTCAGAAAGCGATAATAAAAAAGGAAAGGATAGGTGCAGAGACTCAATGGAAGTTGTTCTAACAAATGGAGTTGGCTACTTTGCGTTAGTAAAGGAATCCTTCCATCGAAACTCCAGAAAGGATGAAGAAGAAATGTATATCCGTACTGAAATACTATCTCCAAATGATTAATTACAACCCGAATTCGTATTTCTTTTAATTTTCATGAAAATTAAAAGAATTCTTGTGAATCAATTCTAAGTTGAAAAAAGATATCAAATCATTTCCTCCATCAAAATCTGATAGATTTTTTGAAGAATTGATTAATCGTACGAGAATAAAGATAGAGTCCCATTCTACATGTCAATATCGACAACAATGAAATTTATAGTAAGAGGAAAATCCGTCGACTTTAAAAATCGTGAGGGTTCAAGTCCCTCTATCCCCAAAAAGGCCCGTTTGATTTCCTAATTATTTATCCTATCTTCTCAGTTCGTTGTCGGTTCAAAATTCGTTATTTTTCTCGTTCATTCTAATTGGATCTGAACGGAAATTTTTTTCCGTTCAAAAGATTTGTGATATATATGAAAAAAGTACAAATAAACATCTTTGAGAAAGGAATCCTAATATTAAATTTGAATAATTAATCATTCATTTAATTATTCGTATTTTACTGAAACTTACAAAATCCCCCCCTTTTTTTTTGAAGATCCAAGAAATTGCACCGGGGTATGGATAATACTTTGTAATCCCCTTTTCTTTCGTTTTTCTTTTTAATTGACATACACCCAAGTCTTCTATTAAAATGAGGATGGTGCGTCATCAATGGTCGGGATAGCTCAGCAGGTAGAGCAGAGGACTGAAAATCCTCGTGTCACCAGTTCAAATCTGGTTCCTGGCACATGATAAATTTGTATGAGTCTCTATTCTACAAATTAATTGATATGGGTCGACATACATATTCATTGAATAGTATAAATCATGATGCAAATTTATCCATCTAAGTATCTGGAGATGTACCTATTCTATCTTTAGAATAGTTAAAGATGAGTAAAGAGTATATGTATATAAAGTATGTAAAATACAATGTTAATACTTCATAAATATTCCAAAAGGTAAATTGGTTGGGTGAAAGACCTAAAATAAAAGTCTAGTCTATGGTATGGTA